CTTTTTTTTAATTTGTCAATCAATAGTGCAGGCATGTGTGGGACGCAGAGGAAGAGCAGTTCTAAAGTTGAGTTAACAAATTTTATCAGAAATCAACCATAGTTCAACCAAACCCCTGTCTGCACCCTATGGAGCCGCATTTAAGAACTTGAACCAGCCCAGTCATGTCAACAGTAGCCAAGTACATGAAACTCGAACAAAATAAAGAAAGCCAACCAATTGGAGTCTCACCCTAGTCATGATCCTGAACATCTAACCCTCTGGTAGCCAAGAAGCCAGAGTCTATCCTCTTCATAACACACCTGTGCCATAGAATACAAAAACTAAAGTTTACCAAAAAACCTTTATCCAACCTATCCTTCGTCTCCTTTTAACCCTGTCCAAGACCCTTCTTTCTTATCCAAGCCCGTGTTCGTCGCATTGGACTAACTGGCTACTTCTAGCAGCTAATCAGTCAAAGTCAAATCTGTTAATTCAATATCTTTCTCGCCTTATCCTGCTAACAGCCTATGAATGTGCGCTTGTCGGAAATCATCTTAAATCTGCGATTCCTAGTGCGCTGATTCGAGAACAAGCGAGACTGCCACGCTTCCTGCTGCTCCTGCTAATGCTATTGCTACCTCCCTCCTCCTTTGCTCCTTCGATACGTGCCCGGTCGAAATGTGTTTTTGCTTTATATTCTTCCTGAAACAGCTTTGAGGCCTTGTCAGTTGCTTTCACTAGCAGCGCTTATGCCAGAAGCAAGCACTCGTAGGTTAAAGAACGGTAAGATTGGATGGGCTTGTTCTTGAATGCGCAGGGACTAAGAAGACTGCTGCCATTCCATTCAGGTAATGCAATAGTGAATGTCCGATCAATAGCAATAGTGCTGTGGCACTTCTTTATGACTTTCCTGTTGAGCATAACTTCTGGAGGATTTGATATGGATGTAACTTGCTCTAGAATCATCAGTTTCCTAATCGAATAGGATAGGGTGCAGGCCAACTCGGAATAGAAAGAGCCTTTCCTTTAGTAGGACGGCACGAGTGAGCTTATTAAAGCGCGAATCCTAGAGGAGGATCAAGGGGGTCAGATCCCCGGGTGGGACAAATCAGGTCTTTGTCTTTGCAAGGGAAAGCGGTAAACTATGGATTTAAACTAAGGTACCGTGCCCTAAGATAAGGCACAGTCAAAGCAGGGACTTAGAGACTAGCATCCGATTGTGGGCATCTTTCGATTGAGTAGGTCAGGAAAGAGACAACAGGCGATTATCCCCAACAGCGGAAACGCCGCTATTCCTGAGTAGTCGTAGTTAGCCGGAATAAGAGGTTTCGCGGGGCTACCTACTTTTTGGCTAGGAACGACTTGCCTAGTTGGAACTCTTCTCCGCCGACTCCTGAGGCGTACTACAGATCAGTGCGTTCTTGCCCGCTTGGTACTTTGATCCGAAGATCCCGAGCCCCTTCTTCTACCCCTTTCTTTTGGTAGCTACCGATTACTTCACCAAATGGGTCGAAGCTGAGCCATCTAAGGTCTGTCTTCCCGGTTTTCCCAGACGCGAGTCGAGTCATCTTCTTCATCAGGCTTCCTTCTCGCAGTCGAAGCGGTAGCGGTACTGGAACGAGTTCCCTATTCGATATGGTTTCATTCCACCAGTCCGATAGCACTGGGTCAAAGGGCTTCACTTCGGAACCTTTTCTTGCCCGTGGGCATGAAATTAACCCTGAGGTGACTCTGTCCCTGGCATCCCTTTCTGCCCCCCAACTTTATTCACTTCGCGGTAAACGCAATAGCCAGCAGGTCAAAGCCTTTTTTGGGGTCCAAGGGCCCCCTACTACCCAATTCCTGTCTTCGGAACTACGGGGATAGGTTACTTTCTGCGATGGCCCTCCACCTCGTTGGGAAAAGTTAAAGGAAATAACAAGCCCTAAACTAAATACCAACTAGCAGCTTATCAACCACCGAACACAGACTCATGTTGGCGATGCCATGGTCAAGTAAGAGAACGAGCCATTCATCCTAAGTAGTATTTTAGTATAGAAGAGAGGCATTCTGAGCCTACTACTACGACTACATGCGCATCTAGTGCAGTGGCTTGGAAGCAAGCTACCTTGACCATCTTCCGAACTTATCCAGAATTTACTGATCAAACGCAGTAGGGGCGGACTGCTCTTCATTCAGCCACAGTGACCCCCGAAGCGATCTTCTTTTAGTTGCGGGACGAAATCCGGCAGCCGCTGGCTCTGAATAACCAGCCCGGTAATAAGTTAAATTCTTCCATAACATAACGGGGCGGGGTTGCGCGCGAGCCAAGTGACGGAGGTGCACAAGAGTACTTCGCGCCACAACCATCTCTTTTTTATAAGTTCTACGGACCGATGCCTGCTGCTTCATCTGGGAGAAAAGAATCATAGATATGCCGGTCATTAGAAGGAAGAACCGCCATAAAAAGATTCCTCGTGTATCATCTGTAGCAAAACTATGAACGGAAGCTAGCAATCCGGACCGTATTGAAAAGGTT